CTGTGAAAAAATTAAAACCTCGAGCTCGAGGGCGAAGTTATCCCATAAAACGACCCACTTGTTCTATAACTATTGTATTGAAAGATACACTTTTGTCTGAGTTTTCTTCAGACAAGTTGAAAAGATACCAATACAACATATTAGACTTAAACAAACCTGATGGATGGATAACTAAAGAAAAGTACCCAGATATGACGTCTTATGACATGTATAAGAATGGGGGATTATGGGACAAAAAATAAATCCACTCGGTTTTAGACTTGGTGTAACCCAAGGGCATCATTCTCTTTGGTTTGCACACCCCAAAAAATATTCCGAAGGTTTACAAGAAGATCAAAAAATACGAGATTGTATCCGGAATTTTGTACAAAAAAACATGACAAGAGTCTCTGGTGTTGAGGGAATTGCACGTATCGAAATTCAAAAAAGAATTGATCTTATTCAAGTGATAATCTTTATGGGATTCCCAAAGTTATTAATAGAAGGTGGGTCTCGAAAAATCGAAGAATTACAGATGAATGTACAAAAAGAATTAAATTCTGTGAACCGAAAACTCAACATTGCTATTACAAGAATAGCAAACCCTTATGGACACCCTAATATTCTCGCAGAATTTATAGCCGGACAATTACAGAATAGAGTTTCATTTCGCAAAGCAATGAAAAAAGCTATTGAATTAACTGAACAGGCGGGTACAAAGGGAATTCAAGTACAAATTGCCGGACGTATAGACGGAAAAGAAATTGCACGTGTCGAATGGATCAGAGAAGGAAGGGTTCCTCTACAAACCATTCGAGCTAAAATTGATTATTGTTGCTATCCAGTTCGAACTATCTATGGGGTATTAGGCATAAAAATTTGGATATTTGTAGACGAGCAATAATAAGCCCTTACTCAACTTGAGTTTACGTTTTAGTCAATGATCGACCAAGAAATGACAAATCAGTCTTTTTCGTTTAAATAAAAAACGAGCAATTCTATAAGGTTAAATAAAAATGAAATTAATCATTTTAGATAATTGCTATGCTTAGTGTGCGACTCGTCGGTTTTTTTAAGGTTAGGATTAAAACCAAAAAGAAGGATCAGCCCATATATAATCTGAACTAATAATTATAAAACTAATAACCAACTTATCGCTTCGCATTATCTGGATCTAAAAAACCAACCAGTCAAGATATGTTATATTGGTCATATCATTGTAGCAACTGAAATCTTTTTTGCATAAAAAAAAATCCGATTATGAGTTGTGAAGCAATAAAAGTATGCGGATAAATAGAAGGGTGAAAGAAAGAGAGAAAAAGAATATGAATGATATATGATTCCAATATGTAAGGTCGATGGGTCATCTCATAAAAAGTAGTGTAATAAAGCATTAAGACTGATGGATTCATAATTAGATAAATCTGTTCATAGAATAGAACAAAAAAGCCAAGAGCCCCAAGACAATAAAGACTGAGAAGATTGATTGAAGAACAAATTTTAGTTTGATTAAGGACTCCATTATAGAATAAAGACCTAACCATTAATCGAGAGGCGATGGGAACGAGGGAACCCGTGAATACATAATATTCTATTGAAAACGAATCCTAATAATTCATTGGGTAGGATGGCGTAAGGAACCCAAGACCAATCCATTTATTATGAGAAGTCGGTTCATGGGCTAACTAACCCGAGAACCGAAACACATATAAAAAGAGGAAATATTCGCCCGCGAACATTTCAATTTTATTAGATTTATAAATTTGGGTCGATCAAATATAAGACTAGATAAAAAAAGAAAAGGCAAAACAAAATAAAGGTTTATTATAACTTTATAATAAAAGAAAAAATAACAAAACGAGATTATATTATCTATAATTTTTTAGAAAACTATAAAAAAAATGATTCTATTATTCATTCTAGAATCTATAAAGAGTTTAGTTTTCTATCAAAAGAAGATATAAAAATTTCTAATAGATTAATTAAATTAAATCTCAAAGAATCCCATGATTCAATCTATTATTCAGTAAATACATGTACATTTTTTTGAATCGTTTCATTCGCGAGGAGCTGGATGAGAAGAAACTCTCATGTCCGGTTCTGTAGTAGAGATGGAATTGAGAAATAACCATCAACTATAACCCGAAAAGAACCAGATTTCGTAAACACCATAGAGGAAGAATGAAAGGAATATCTTATCGAGGCAATCGTATTTGCTTCGGTAGATACGCTATTCAAGCACTTGAACCCGCTTGGATTACATCTAGACAAATCGAAGCGGGACGAAGGGCAATGACACGAAATGCACGACGCGGCGGAAAAATATGGGTACGTATATTTCCAGACAAACCCGTTACACTAAGACCCACAGAAACACGTATGGGTTCAGGGAAAGGATCCCCCGAATATTGGGTAGCTGTTGTTAAACCAGGTAGAATACTTTATGAAATAAGTGGAGTAGCCGAAAATATAGCCAGAAAAGCTATTTCAATAGCGGCATCAAAAATGCCTATACGAACCCAATTCATTACTTCGGGATAGAAATGTAGAATCAAAGGAAAGCGGTCTTTGTTTGAGATGAAAAAAAAAAACAATTGAAGATTTCTTTTTTTTTTACTTCGCCCTTTGCATTGAAAGAAAAGATTCCAAAATAATATGATTCAACCTCAAACCCTTTTGAATGTAGCAGATAACAGCGGAGCCCGAGAATTGATGTGTATTCGAATCATAGGGGCTAGTAATCGACGATATGCTCATATTGGTGACGTTATTGTTGCTGTAATCAAGAAAGCCGTTCCCAATACACCTCTAGAAAGATCAGAAGTGATCAGAGCTGTAATTGTACGTACTTGTAAAGAACTCAAACGAGAAAACGGTATGATAATACGATATGATGACAATGCTGCAGTTGTTATTGATCAAGAAGGAAATCCAAAAGGAACTCGAATTTTTGGTGCGATTGCCCGAGAATTGAGACAGTTAAATTTCACTAAAATAATTTCATTAGCACCTGAAGTATTATAAGATGAGACCGTGAGATAGTTATAGTATTTGAATGAAATTAATTACTAGATTGTGTATCACGTATATACCTTTTAAAATTAATAACTATTTAATAAATTAATAAAAAAAGCATGTTGATTAGATCAAAATGAAAAGTAACCAATAATTTTCGTTTATCATGGGTAAGGACACTATTGCTAACATAATAACCTCTATTCGCAATGCTGACATGAATAGAAAAGAAATGGTTCGAATACCATCTACTAACATCACCGAAAACATTGTTAAAATACTTTTACGAGAAGGTTTTATTGAAAACATAAGGAAACATAGGGAAAGCAACAAGGATTTTTGGGTTTTAACCCTACGACATAGAAGAAATAGGAAAGGACCATATAAAACGATTTTAAATTTAAAACGGATCAGTAGACCTGGTCTCCGAATCTATTCTAACTATCAACAAATTCCTAGAATTTTAGGCGGAATGGGCATTGTAATTCTTTCTACTTCTCGGGGTATAATGACAGACCGAGAAGCTCGACTACAGGGAATCGGCGGAGAAATTTTGTGTTATATATGGTAATCTTTATGATATTCAAATAACTTCCCTATATTGTAAAAAAAAAAAGAGAAGAGGTGGATTTCTAATAGCACTCCCCCTTCATTAATTGATACTTTGAAACGGGTTTCATCTGGAATGAAAGAACAAAAAAGGATTTATGCAGGTTTAATTACTGAATCACTTCCCAATGGTATGTTTGGGGTTTGTTTAGATAATGAGGATCCAAGTCTAGGTTACGTTTCAGGAAGGATTCGACATAGTTTTATACATATACTAGGTCATATAGAGTAAAAATTGGAGTAAGGTGTTAGGATTCAACCAGAACCAGAGGGCGTATAATTTATAGACTACGAAACAAAGATTCGAATGATTAGGTGAAGTAGTCTTTTGACTTGCAATATTCTTTTTTGTAGGGATACAATTCGAAATTGAAAATTTCAAGAAACTTATTTTCTTCCAATAAGGGGATTCGGAATTAAGGTAAGGAATGACAAATATGAAAATAAGGGCCTCCATTCGGAAAATTTGTGAAAAATGTCGCCTGATCCGTAGGCGGAGACGAATTATGGTAATTTGTTCCAATCCGAGACATAAACAAAGACAAGGATAATCTTTATAAAAAAAGGACCCCTAAAGGCCACCCACGATATACACATAAAAAGAAATTAAAGGATCCGTTTTGACATGAAATGGATATATCCATATATCTCTGACTTAAATTTATGAGATGATAAAATATGGCAAAACCCATACCAAGAATCGGTTCACGTAGAAATGGACGTATTAGCTCACGTAAAAGTACGCGTAAAATACCAAAGGGCGTTATTCATGTTCAAGCAAGTTTCAACAATACAATTGTGACTGTTACAGATGTACGGGGTCGGGTAATTTCTTGGTCCTCCGCTGGTACTTGTGGATTCAAAGGTCCAAGAAGAGGGACACCATTTGCCGCTCAAACCGCAGCAGGAAATGCTATTCGGGCAGTAGCAGATCAAGGTATGCAACGAGCAGAAGTCATGATAAAGGGCCCTGGTCTCGGAAGAGATGCAGCGTTAAGAGCTATTCGTAGAAGCGGTATACTCTTAAGTTTCATACGGGATGTAACCCCTATGCCACATAATGGCTGTAGGCCCCCGAAAAAACGACGTGTGTAAAAATAAACATTGAAGAGAAATTTCAAGAGAAATAAATAATTCAATGATTTGATCAAAAAATATTACTATGGTTCGAGAGAAAATAAGAGTATCGACTCGGACACTAAAGTGGAAGTGTGTTGAATCAAGAGCAGACAGTAAGCGTCTTTATTATGGACGCTTTATTCTGTCTCCACTTATTAAGGGGCAAGCAGATACTATAGGCATTGCGATGCGAAAAGCTTTGCTTGGAGAAATAGAGGGAACATGTATCACACGTGCAAAATCTGAAAAAATCCCACATGAATACTCTACCATAGTTG